AAAACTTTTTGAATTTCCAGTAGAAAGAGATTTCGCTAAAGAAAAGGCTTTTAATGCTGACCAACAACCCTTCCTTTTCCAAATATTTTTTCGAATATGCTTTTTTGACATAGAAGTACGTTTTTTTGGAACTGCCATTCAAAAATTAAGAGGTTACCCATTGCTATAATTGGATGTGAAAGACATCTCTTGTTCAATACCAATACAAATAAATATTTACTATTTATTATCAATTATCTATTTATTTTCTAGAAGATACTCTCTTCATAAAAACTTCATAAAAAGGAAAAGAAATAATAATATAAGAAAAAATAATATAATTATTATTAATTATAAATACAATATGGAAAACTCACATAAAAAAATATTAATATTAATATTAAGTTCTTACCGAAATTGTGATCCTTTTAGAAAAGAAAGAGTCGGTGAATTGGAAACAATTAATAATTAAGAATTCAAATCAAAGATTTTACTTTTTATGTTATGGAACATACATATCGATATGCGTGGATTGTCCCTTTTATTCCACTTACAGTTCCCATGTTAATAGGGCTGGGACTTCTCTTTTTTCCAACGGGAACAAAAAATCTTCGTCGTATATGGGCTTTTCCAAGTGTTTTATTTTTAAGTATAGCTATGATTTTTTCGACTGATTTATCTATTCAACAAATAAATGATAGTTATAGCTATCAATATGTATGGTCTTGGACCATCAATAATGATTTTTCTTTAGAGTTTGGGCACTTGATTGACCCACTTACTTCTATTATGTCAATATTAATCACTACCGTTGGAATTACGGTTCTTATTTATAGTGACAATTATATGTCTCATGATCAAGGATATTTGAGATTTTTTGCTTATATGAGTTTTTCCAATTCTGCCATGTTGGGATTAGTTACTAGTTCAAATTTAGTACAAATTTATATTTTTTGGGAATTAGTTGGAATGTGTTCGTATTTATTAATAGGTTTTTGGTTCACGCGACCTATTGCAGCAAATGCTTGTCAAAAAGCGTTTATAACTAATCGTGTAGGGGATTTTGGTTTATTATTAGGAATTTTAGGTCTTTATTGGGTAACGGGTAGTTTTGAATTTCAGGATTTGTTCGAAATATTCAATAACTTGATTTCGAATCGTGAGGTCCATTATTTATTTGTTACTTTGTGTGCCTTCTTATTATTTCTTGGCGCAGTTGCTAAATCCGCACAATTTCCCCTTCATGTATGGTTACCTGATGCTATGGAAGGACCTACTCCTATTTCGGCTCTTATACACGCCGCCACTATGGTAGCAGCCGGAATTTTTCTTGTAGCCCGCCTTTTCCCTCTTTTTATAGCCTTACCTTACATAATGAATCTAATATCTTTGATAGGGATAATAACAGTACTCTTAGGAGCTACTTTAGCTCTTGCTCAAAAAGATATTAAGAAAACTTTAGCCTATTCTACAATGTCTCAATTGGGTTATACGATGTTAGCTCTAGGTATGGGGTCTTATCGAGCCGCTTTATTTCATTTGATTACTCATGCTTATTCGAAAGCATTATTGTTTTTAGGATCTGGATCCATTATTCATTCAATGGAAGCTATTGTTGGGTATTCCCCAGAAAAAAGTCAGAATATGGCTCTTATGGGTGGTTTAGCAAAACATATTCCAATTACAAAAACTGCCTTTTTATTAGGTACACTTTCCCTTTGTGGCATTCCACCTCTTGCTTGTTTTTGGTCAAAAGATGAAATTCTTAATGATAGTTGGTTGTATTCAACAATTTTCGCAATCATGGCCTGCTCTACAGCGGGATTTACCGCATTTTATATGTTTCGGATTTATTTACTTACTTTTGAAGGGTATTTTAACATTCATTTTCAAAATTATAGTGGAAAAAAAAACAGCTTGGTCTATTCAATATCTCTATGGGGTAAAGAAGGGACAAAACCTATTAAAAAAAACTTTCGTTTACATCTATTAACTTTATTAACATTAAATAATAATGATATGTCTTTTTTTTTGAAAAAAAAGACATATCCCGTTTGTGAGAATGGAAAAACCTCGCCACAGCCTTTTATTATTTTTCCTTTTTTTGAAAATAAAAACACGTTTTGTCCGCATGAATCGAAAAATACTATGATATTTCCTATACTTCTATTGGTTCTATTTACTTTGTTTGTTGGGTTCATAGGAATCCCTTTCAATCAAGAAGGAATCCATTTTGATATATTGTCGAAATTAATAAATCCATCTATAAACCTTTTACATCAAAATTTGAATAATAATAATTTGGAAGATTGGTATGAATTTATAACAAATTCAATTCGTTCAGTCAGTATAGCTTGTTTAGGGATATTTATAGCGGCTTTTTTCTATAAGCCCGTTTCGTCATCTCTCCAAAATTTGGATTTAATTAATTTATTTTCTAAAATAGATTATAAGAAAAATTTGTGGAACAAAATAAAAAATGTAATATATGATTGGTCATATAATCGTGGTTATATAGATG